CATCCATTATTTGGTATTGTGGGGGACCTTATAAAGTCCTTGTTCACTGGAAGGTCAGAACGAGGAAATAAGTGGATCAAAATTTCTCACCGCGGTTAGGTTATTCAATATATAAGAATTTCTATTTTTGAATCGAGGGTTCAAAATGTAAGATTTCTCTGATCTTATCCATTTTTTTTTTTGAATAAATACTGAATTTCGCGGAATATGAAATATTTCATCGAAAACTTACAGCAGCTTGCCAAACAAAGGCTAAGAGAAAAAAGAATAAAGGTATGACAGGCATAACGTCTACGATTGGATTGAAAAAGGCATAAGCCTCAGGCAATTTGGCGAAGAAAAAACTATTCAAATCAAAGGTAAAATTAAAACAGATAGAGATGAAACTAAAGATATTAAGCATAACAAACATTTCGTTCTTGTAGATTAGAAAATTGGATTTTGATTGAGTTATTTTTATGAAGGAAAACTGTAAAAAAAAGGCAGGTAAAAAAATCCTTCCTTTTCTTCGAACTCTCCCCAATCCAAAATCCTTCCTTTCATTCTCAAACGAGAATACAAGGAATTATAGTTTCATACAATATCTTAATTGAATTCTATGTAATGATCAATAATTTTTTTTCATATTTCTATGTGTTGAATCCTAGCAACAAAATATTTCATATTTTGGTTTGTATTGACGAATAACCAATACTAATATTAGTGTTTATTAGTGTCGAATATAAATCGAAATGGGGCGTGGCCAAGCGGTAAGGCAATGGGTTTTGGTCCCGTTACTCGGAGGTTCGAATCCTTCCGTCCCAGATTGTCTCTATCAGAAACAAAAGATTCTTCTCTTTAACAACTTTCTGTTTAATGTTGGATACAATGTGATCCAATCCTTTGTTTTTGATTCTAGGAATAATTCGGAGAATTCTATCTTTTCTTTCATAAGAAAACCTATGTTCCATATTCATGAAATGTGAATTCTCACACGATGCGTTCGTAATCGAAATGTGAAAGAAAGGGCTCTTTATTCTTTTCCCCAAAGAAAGTCTAAAGAAAATAAAGGGCGTATCCCAATTCCACATAAAATGTGGAAACTAAAGAGTACGTAGTTTTTGATACTAATTTTATCGTTCGTCTTAAAACTTCTAAAGCCGAGAAGGAACAAATAGGAAAAACAAATTGATCCAGATCTTATTTTTTTTACTTCATATAATATAATATAAAATAAACCTTGATACTCGAAGAAGTATGGGAAATCAATATTATATAGAAACTTCCGACCTTTTCGAGTCATCAGAATAGCTTATATTTGGTTAATAACTTATTTTGTTACGTGATTGGAAATCCATTAAAGGTCGTTCTTTTGAGATTTAGAATTTATTTGTTCGGGAAAAGGGATCCTTTCATAATTGCCCATCTCGAATAATCTGTTGAAAATGGAAATCAAATAATATTTAAGTAAACTCGTTTATTTGTCCTTTTTAGAAATCTGTTTCATTCATATGTATGATAGAATAGGGGGTTAGGTTAAATAAATGAACCCCTTTCTCTCTACGTATAAATATTTATATAAATATTTATACGTAGAGAGAAAGATAGAAAGTATAGATTATTATCTATCGGTTGAGCCAATGACTATTCATGATTCCATATTGAATCAATTACATACTGGTTCAAAATTCAATTCTAAATTAGAGGAATGTTATGGTAAAACTTCGTTTGAAACGATGTGGTAGAAAGCAACGTGCGACTTGAAGGACATGATCCGCTGTGGATTTTTCCATCCACCATTTTCTATAGGAATGAAGATGCTCTTGACTCGACATAGTTTGTTCTGTTCCTGCTAAGAACCTAATTTTTATTGGGTTGGTAAATAAAAATAGTACATGATGGAGCTCGAGTAAAAAATCTTTATTCATTTATCGGGGGGCAAAATCTAGGGTTAGTAACAATGAATAAGTGATACTAACTTTGTAAGTATATCCTCAATATCAATATATAAATTGAAAGGTTCAAATTCGAACAAGTTTGAATTCAAAATAAAGTCAAATTTGTCGGAATTTGGAAAACTTTTTCGATGTAAAGTGTATTACAAAGGAATCAATCCTTCATATTTCTTTTCCATAGAAATAAATAACAAAAAACAAAAGGTATGTTGCTGCCATTTTGAAAGAAGTAAGAATCACCGAAGTAATGTCTAAACCCAAGGATTTCACAAAGCAAAGAGACAGGATTCCGGAACAAGGAAACGCAATTTTCATCAATTGTCTCAATAATTTTATTAGAATGAGGAAAAAAATAGATTCGAGATGATACAAACAAAAGAGGTTAGAGACGACTCAATAAATTTCTAAGGATTTCACTTCGAATTCTTTACGAATTATCCAACTTGAGTTATGAGTACAAATGATATTTCTTTTTTTTTTTTTTCTGTAAGTGTAGTGAAGAACAAAAAAATAACTAAAATCATAGTCTAATTCATGCTCTTATGTATCCATTTGCTATTATACACAGAAATTAGAATCATTTTTTCTCGAGCCGTATGAGGAGAAAACCTCCTATACGTTTCTAGGGGGGGCATTATTTATTTATATCTATCCCAATGAGCGATCTATCGAATCGTTGCAATTGATGTTCGATCCCGAAGAGAAGGAAGAGATCTTCGAAAAGTAGGTTTTTACGATCCGATACAGAATCAAACTTATTTAAATGTTCCCGCTATTCTATACTTCCTTGAAAAAGGCGCTCAACCTACAGGAACTGTTCATGATATTTTAAGGAAGGCAGAATTATTTCAAGAAAGAACTTCGAGTTAATTAAAGGAAAAAACAAAATGAATGAATAAAAAGGGGGGTTTAACTAGTATCTATTTTTTTGGAATTATTTACCTACAAGTTGCCCTTTTCTTGTTCTATTCATACTTCATCTTGAATATCTTCATTTTTTTTTTTCTTTTTGTAGGGGAATCCACCAACAAACAAGTAGTAAATCTTGTTTATTGGACCTCTATTGATTGAATAAATCCGATATTTTTTCTCCACCTCACCTCGTCTTTATTTTTCATCTAAATTTCTTTTTTATGTTGTGCCAATCCAACACAAGTCTTTATTTGATTTCCTTATTAATTTGTTTTCTCAACATTCCATTTATATTGACAATGGTGTATCGAAGAAATATAATTTGATCGATCGTAGATAAATGGATCCGTTTACCCCGACCCCTATTGCTTTTTTCTTCACTTTAGTCAATGGGTTTTTGTCGGATTTCTTTTTATACAAGACGTATTTTCTTAACGAAAAAAGTGGTCTGTCAATTTTGATATTTCTATTCCGTTGTTTTTTAAATTGACCTTAAAATATTTCTTTTCGATTTCTTGTTAGTTCAATGTTTTGATGGAGTGGTGCAGTGCAATTCAATTGATTTTTTTTGATCATCTCTACATATCATATTTATTTGGGTTGCTAACTCAACGGTAGAGTACTCGGCTTTTAAGTGCGACTATGATCTTTTACACATTTTTGGATGAAGCAACGAATTCGTCCAGACTATTGGTAGAGTCTATAAGACCGCGACTGATCCTGAAAGGTAATGAATGGAAAAAACAGCATGTCGTAATAATAAGAAAAAAATCGAATTTTTGATTTCGTATATTCTTCTTTTTTAGTAGTAGAATTTAGATAGAATTTGGAGTTTATCCTTATTGGATCATTACAAAATTTTGTTTTGATTTGTGTGGAAGAGGACAAAAGAAATTAACATACATTTATAGTTGGGTCTAGTGAATAAATGGATAGAACCTCTCGGTTCCAATTCTGGTAAAAAAAAGCAACGAGCTAATATTCTTAATTTGAATAATTACCCGATCTAATTAGATGTTAAAAATAAATTAGTGCCTGGTGGGGGAAGGGGTTCTCTTGTGAGTGGACCGTTGATTCTTTTTCTTTAAAAAAAAATCCTAACTATTCCATATTATCGATTGGAGACAGATGTGTAGAAGAAACAGTATACTGATAAAAAAATTTGTTCCAAAATCAAAAGAGCGATTAGGTTGCAAAAATAAAGGATTTTTGACCCTCTTGTAATTATAACGAAGATAAACCACCCGGTTGGATAGAAGAAGAGAGGAAAAAGATCTGTTGAGTGGACTCCTCGTTTCCGGGGGTATATATTTTTTTCTTACTATATACATAATAGATACCCTGTTTTGACCATATTGCACTATGTATTATTTGATAACCTAAGAAATGTTCCTGCTTATAGTTCAAGTAGAAATGTAACTAAATGGAAGAATTACAAGGATATTTAGAAAAGGATAGATCTAGGCAACAACCCCTCCTATATCCGCTTCTCTTTCAGGAGTATATTTATGCACTTGCTCATGATCGTGGTTTAAAAGGTTCCCTTTTTTACGAACCTACGGAAGTTTTTGGTTATGACAGTAAATTCAGTTTAGCACTTGTGAAACGTTTAATTATTCGAATCTATCAACAGAATTTTTTTCTTTCCGTGGTTAATGATTCTAACAAAAATCGATTCGTTAGTCACCACCACAACAATTTTTGTTATTCCCATTTTTATTCTCAAATGATATCAGAAGGTTTTGCAATTCTTGTAGAAATTCCATTCTCGCTGCGATTAGTATCTTATTTCGAAAAAAAAGAAATACCAAAATCTCATAATTTACGCTCTATTCATTCCATTTTTCCTTTTTTAGAGGACAAATTATTACATTCGAATTATGTATCAGATATATTAATACCCCATCCCATCCATATGGAAATCTTGGTTCAAATCCTTCAATGCTGGATTCAAGATGTTCCCCTTTTGCATTTCTTGCGATTCTTTCTTCATAAATATCATAATTGGAATAGTTTTCTCATTACTCCAAAGAAATCTATTTATGTTTTTTCAAAAGAAAATAAAAGACTATTTCGGTTCCTATACAATTCTTATGTATCTGAATGTGAATTTTTATTAGTTTTTCTTCGTAAACAATCTTCTTATTTACGATT